CATTACATTTCGAAAATTCATAAGGATTTTTAGTAAAAGCAATAATTTATTAACGGAGTCGTTTTCCTTTGGTGAGATTCAATACGTGAATGAAAGAAACAATGTGTTACAAAACACTTCTTTGATTTCTTCTCAGAATTATTACAGATATCAATTAATTCAACAATTGGATCGATGGAGTTATCGTATTATTAGTTTAGGGTTTATCCTTTTAACCATAGGTATTCTTTCGGGAGCAGTATGGGCTAATGAAGCATGGGGATCCTATTGGAATTGGGATCCAAAAGAGACTTGGGCATTTATTACTTGGACCATATTTGCGATTTATTTACATATTCGAACAAATCAAAATTATGAAAGCGTAAATTCTGCAATTGTGGCCTCAATGGGCTTTCTTATAATTTGGATATGCTATTTTGGGGTTAATCTATTAGGAATAGGGTTACATAGTTATGGTTCATTTACATTACCATCTAATTGAATAAGGTACTTGACAACTAGAAGCCTAGGGTAGGGCAGCATACGTATATATATGAAACCCTCATGTAAACCATCAAGAACCATTTGAATCATTCCATTTTCATTACTTGATTCAAATGGTTCTCGAAAATGTCAAAAATATCTGGTTATATATAGAATTCCATTTTTTTTATTTAACTTAAAAACAGAAAAAGACTTTTTTTGTACAATGAACGATTTTTAAAATCATCAGATTTTTTATTTTGGTTTATTGACAAAAACTATCTATAAAAAAAATTTGATATAATAGCTTCGACCTTGTCAACTGATAATGAGAAAACGAAATCGGGATAAATACCAATACCTATTACAGGTAAAAGGATAGAAATAGAAATAAATAACTCTCGCGGTCCAGAATCAAAAAAATAAGAGTTTGGGGCATTAAAAAGCTTGTATCCATAGAACATCTGGCGTAACATAGATAATGAATAAATAGGAGTTAATATCATTCCAATTGCCATTACAAAAATAATTAATACTTTTGTCATTAAAAGATATTTTTGGCTAGTAAGTATTCCAAAAAAAACTATCAATTCGGCAACAAAACCGCTCATGCCCGGTAATGCAAGCGAAGCCATTGATAAGATACTGAAAGTCGTGAATATTTTTGGAATTGCGATAGCCATTCCACCCATTTCGTCGAGATAAATAAGTCGTATTCTATCATAACTCGTTCCGGCCAAGAAAAAAAGCGCAGCGCCAATAAATCCGTGAGAAATTATTTGTAAAATGGCCCCGTTGAGCCCTGTATCGCTTATAGAACCAATTCCTATAATTATGAAACCCATATGAGATACAGAGGAATAGGCTATTCTTTTTTTTAAATTACGCTGACCAGGAGATGTTAAAGCTGCATAGATAATTTGAATTGTGCCTACTATCATCAACCAGGGAGAAAATATAGAATGGGCATGGGGTAATAATTCCATATTGATCCGAACCAACCCATACGCTCCCATTTTTAATAAGATTCCGGCTAAAAGCATACAAGTACTATAATGTGCCTCTCCATGGGTGTCTGGTAACCATGTGTGTAGGGGTATGATCGGTGATTTGACAGCAAAAGCAATAAGAAATCCAATATAGAATATTATTTCCAGGGCTACAGGATACGATTGATTAGCTGATGTTTCAAAATTTAATGTCGGTTCATTGGAGCCATATAAACCAATACCCAGAACTCCTATTAATAAAAAAACAGAACCTCCGGCAGTGTACAAAATAAATTTTGTAGCTGAATACAAACGTTTCTTTCCCCCCCACATGGATAGAAGTAGATAAACGGGAATTAATTCTAACTCCCACATGATGAAAAAAAGTAAAAGGTCTTGAGAAGAAAATGGTCCTATTTGACCGCTATACATTGCTAACATTAGGAAATGGAATAGTCGGGAATCTCGAGTAACGGGCCAAGCCGCTAAAGTAGCTAAAGTTGTGATAAATCCTGTCAGTAAAATGGGTCCTATAGAAATTCCATCTATTCCCAATCTCCAGTAAAAATCAAAAAAATGGATCCATTGATAATTCTCCGTTAGTTGCATTAACGGATCATCCAATTGGAAATGATAAACGAATGCATAGGTTGTTAGAAGGAGTTCCGTTATGCATATAGATATAGTATACCATCTTATTACCTTATTTCCTCTATGAGGAAGAAAGAAAATTAAGGAACCCGCGGTTATTGGCAAAACTACAACTAGCGTTAACCAAGGAAAATTATTCATAGTAAAAACAAAATAAACTTGGACTAGAAAAACCCGTGCTCGAAATAAATATATTTTGAGCGCGGGTTTTTGTCGGTAAAGGTAAAAAAATCAAATGTATTCGAGTAGGGTTTTCTGGAACGTATTAATAAGCTAGACCCATACTTCGAGTTGTTTCATGCCATAAATAAACGCGAACACTCAAGAAATCCGTTGGACAGGCGGATTCACATCTCTTACAACCGACACAGTCCTCTGTTCTTGGAGCAGAAGCGATT